ATGTGGATATCATTTGAAAATAAGTAGTTCAGAAAGAATCGAAGTTTCGATCGACCCCGGTACTTGGGATCCTATGGATGAAGACATGGTCTCCGGGGATCCCATTGGATTTCATTCGGGGGAGGAGGCTTATAAAGATCGTATTGATTTTTATCAAAGAAACATAGGATTAACCGAGGCTGTTCAAACAGGCGTAGGTCAACTAAATGGTATTCCCGTAGCAATTGGGGTTATGGATTTTAAATTTATGGGGGGTAGTATGGGATCCGTAGTCGGGGAGAAAATAACCCGTTTGATTGAGTACGCTACCAATCAATTTATACCTCTTATTATAGTGTGCGCTTCGGGGGGGGCGCGCATGCAAGAAGGAAGTTTGAGCTTGATGCAAATGGCTAAAATCTCGTCTGCCTTATATGATTACCAATCAAATAAAAAGTTATTGTATGTATCAATCCTTACATCTCCTACTACCGGTGGGGTAACAGCTAGTTTTGGTATGTTGGGAGATATTATTATTGCCGAACCAAATTCCTACATTGCATTTGCGGGTAAAAGAGTAATTGAACAAACATTGAATAAAACGATACCCGAAGGGTCACAAGCTTCTGAATATTTATTCCAGAAGGGCTTATTTGACCTAATCGTACCACGCAATCTTTTAAAAAGTGTTCTGAGTGAGTTATTTAAGCTCCACGCCTTCTTTCCCTTGAATGCCAATTCAATGCACTAGGTTCAATTATTTTATTTGTAGCAAACAAGTAGTTTGCTTATCGGAATCAAAGTAGCTAAGAATGAAGTTTTCTTTGGTGACCTAAGATCTAATTGTAGAAAGAATCAAAAGTGGCGGATAACTCTTTTTTTAACCGGATTCCCGATTACTAATTAAGAAGTCTCTATCAACAAGATAAAAAGACGAGTTCTTCCTTTCGTGAAATTAGGCAAATAAAACGCATTTTGTCTTAGGTATAGAATCCAATTCAAATATAGAAAAAATAGATATATGGTTTTGTATCTTTCTTCATTCCCCGAAAATCCCATTTTCACTAAAAATCCCGGTTGTGCCGCATTCTAATGAATCTTTCAATAATTTGTAAGAAACTCTTATTAAATTCGAAGCCAAGAACAAAATACAAAGAAATGCAGAAAAATAATCAAATGGATTATCATATGTATCTTTCATGTAGATAGACGAATAAGTCCATTTTTTGAGTTCTACATTCCTTGGACTTATTCTATATACTCAATTAGATACTTATATCTGTAATAAGAATTTTCAAATCGAATGAATTAATAATAACTCCGAATTCATACTAGTTAGAATTATTAATTATAATTAGTATAAATAAAAAATATGATATTAAAAAAAAAATAAGAACAGGTACAAATAGTAAATCGAGGTACCCATTTTATGACAACTTTCCAATTTCCCTCTATTTTTGTGCCTTTAGTGGGCCTAGTATTTCCGGCAATTGCAATGGCTTCTTTATTTCTTCATGTTCAAAAAAACAAGATTGTTTAGATCTGAGGGGACCCAATCTCATCCGTTTTTTTGAAACTTAGACTTGGAGCCTAACAGATCTATTTATTTCGGGAAATAAGGTAGAACATGCGATTTCTGCCGAACATAAAGGAAAAAGCTTTATGCCCGCAGAAAATGATCTATGAGTAAAGGTAAATAAATTCCAGCTAGTTTGAAATAGATAAGGGCTGCTGGATACCAAAAATGTAAAGTTGGCGGATCTATATGTATATCTGTATATTGGGATCATAGGAAGGGTGTGTTATTATTTTAGATCTAACCAATTTGAGGAATTACTCCTAAAGGTTCACATTAAACTAGTGCTAGTTCACATTAAACTAGTGCTAGTTGATGAAAGTTCATTCGGAAACAAAAAAAGGAAAGTCAAAACCATTTTAGGTATTCTCTCAATTCCAATAAAATGAAATCAGATCAAGTATGAGTTGGCGATCAGAACATATATGGATAGAACTTATAACGGGGTCTCGAAAACTAAGTAATTTTTGCTGGGCGCTTATCATTTTTTTAGGTTCATTAGGATTCTTATTGGTTGGAACTTCCAGTTATCTTGGTAGAAATTTGATATCTTTTGTTCCGTATCAGCAAATCGTTTTTTTTCCACAAGGGATCGTGATGTCTTTCTACGGGATCGCGGGTCTCTTTATTAGTTCCTATTTGTGGTGCACAATTTCTTGGAATGTAGGTAGTGGTTATGATCAATTTGATAGAAAGGAAGGAATGGTGTGTATTTTTCGGTGGGGATTTCCTGGAAAAAATCGTCGCATATTCCTCCGATTCCGTATAAAAGATATTCAATCCGTTAGAATAGAAGTTAAAGAGGGTGTTTATGCTCGCCGTATCCTTTATATGGACATCAGAGGCCGGGGGGCTATTCCGTTGACCCGTACTGATGAGAATTTGACTCCACGAGAAATTGAACAAAAAGCCGCGGAATTGGCCTATTTCTTGCGCGTACCAATTGAAGTCTTTTGAGAAACGGATTGAGCTGAAGAACGAATGCTTTCTCTGCAGGAGGGAAAAATACAAGAATCTTGTTTTTTTCTATAACTAAGTGATACTTTAGATGCAGATAAATCATATCTTGTAAATTCTTTTTTTCAATCGATTTTTTTATCATCACAATATCTTTCTCTCAATTATTCTATTCTTGACTATGGAAAATCCTTGGAATTTTTTTGAAATATTGGATATTTTGATAGAAAAAGAGTTCTTTACGTCTCAAAATCTCAACAATATTCATTCCTTAAAGGACTTCTTTTGTTCATTGATCGAAAGGAGACACGTGTTTTGTTTGGAATTTGATGAATTAAGATATCTGGAAACACAATTTTGTATTATTTCTTCAGTCGAATTCCAAGGGGAGTCTTAGTCTATTTCTGTATTCTTTCTAGATTCAAACCAAATCACAAATAAAATAGATTCATAGGTTTGATATCTTGTCTAGAACTCATGCTTGGTTTGAAAGAAATATTGGATCACATAGAGTCGACAAATGAAGTGGGTTAATTAAAAATTCACAGGTGAAAAATGGCAAAAAAGAAAGCATTCACTCCTCTTTTGTATCTTGCATCTATCGTATTTCTGCCCTGGTGGATTTCTCTCTCATTTACTAAAAGTATGGAATCTTGGGTTACTAGTTGGTCGAATACGGGTCAATCCGAAATTTTTTTGAATGATATGCAAGAAAAAAGTATTCTAGAAAAGTTCATAGAATTAGAGGAAATCCTCTTCTTGGAAGAAATGATCAAGGAATACTCGGAGACACAACAAAAGCTTCCTATAGAAATCCACAAAGAAACGATCCAATTAATCAAGATACACAACGAGGATCGTATCCATACGATTTTGCACTTCTCAACAAATCTAATCTGTTTTGTTATTCTAACCGGTTATTCTATTTTAGGTAATCAAGAACTTGTTATTCTTAACTCTTGGACTCAAGAATTCCTATCTAACTTAAGTGATACAGTCAAAGCTTTTTTGATTCTTTTATTAACCGATTTATGTATCGGATTTCATTCACCCCATGGTTGGGAACTAATGATTGGTTCTGTCTACAAAGATTTTGGATTTGGTCATAATGATCAAATTATATCTGGTCTTGTTTCCACTTTTCCAGTTATTCTCGATACTATTTTTAAATATTGGATTTTTCATTATTTAAATCGTGTATCTCCGTCACTTGTAGTTATTTATCATTCAATGAATGATTGATAAACGATCCGCCGATATTAATCCAATTAGAATGTTTCTTCCTTTGTAGTTCTACATAAGTAGGCGATTTTCATACTATTTTCATAGTATACTTATACTATAGTATTCTAGTAAAATGTAAAATGATTCCAATAAATAGCAGAATCGTGGACAGGGAACTATACTAGAGACCTGCCAAATTTATTGTAGAAATTTTCGGATCAATGATTAGACCATGCAAACTAGAAATACTTTTTCTTGGATAAAGGAACATATTACTCGATCTATTTCCGTATCGCTCATGATATATATCATAACTAGGACATCTATTTCAAGTGCATATCCCATTTTTGCGCAGCAGGGTTATGAAAATCCACGAGAAGCGACCGGGCGTATTGTATGTGCCAACTGCCATTTAGCTAATAAGCCCGTGGATATTGAGGTTCCACAGGCGGTACTCCCTGATACTGTATTTGAAGCAGTTGTTCGAATTCCTTATGATAAGCAAATGAAACAAGTTCTTGCTAATGGTAAGAAAGGGGGTTTGAATGTGGGGGCTGTTCTTATTTTACCGGAGGGGTTTGAATTAGCTCCTCCCGATCGTATTTCTCCCGAGATGAAAGAAAAGATAGGCAATTTGTCTTTTCAGAGCTATCGCCCTAATAAACAAAATATTCTTGTGATAGGGCCTGTACCTGGTCAGAAATATAGTGAAATCACCTTTCCTATTCTTTCCCCCGACCCCGCTACTAAGAAAGATGTTCACTTCTTAAAATATCCTATATACGTAGGGGGGAATAGGGGTCGGGGGCAGATTTATCCCGACGGGAGCAAGAGTAACAATACAGTTTATAATGCTACAGGGGCGGGCATAGTAAGTAAAATCATACGAAAAGAAAAAGGGGGGTATGAAATAACCATAACAGATCCATCGGATGGACGTGAAGTGGTTGATATTATCCCTCCGGGACCAGAAGTTCTTGTTTCAGAGGGTGAAGCCATCAAATTTGATCAACCATTAACGAGTAATCCTAATGTGGGTGGATTTGGTCAGGGAGATGCAGAAATAGTACTTCAAGATCCATTACGTGTCCAAGGTCTTTTGGTCTTCTTGGCATCTGTTATTTTGGCCCAAATCTTTTTGGTTCTTAAAAAGAAACAGTTCGAGAAGGTTCAATTGGCCGAAATGAATTTCTAGACTCGCGGGTTTATCCACATCAGGTTCGTAAAAAGAACAAAATTGTTTTTTCAATTATGTAGGATCAAA